TTGATTACCGAGGAATAGAGACTCTACAAATAAAAACCGAGGATTGGGACTCCATTGCTGTCATTTCATATGTATATGGTTACAATTATTTACGCTCTCAGTGTGCCTATGATGTAGCACCAGGCGGATTTTTAGCTAGTGTGTATCATCTTACGAGAATACAGTATGGTATAGATAAACCAGAAGAGGTATGCATAAAAGTATTTGCTCCAAGGGATAATCCTAGAATCCCGTCTGTTTTCTGGATTTGGAGAAGTGCTGATTTTCAAGAACGCGAATCTTATGATATGTTGGGAATCTCTTATGATAATCATCCACGCCTTAAACGTATCTTAATGCCGGAAAGTTGGATAGGCTGGCCTTTACGTAAGGATTATATCACCCCAAATTTCTATGAAATACAAGATGCTCATTGAATGATAAGAAACTAATGTTCACTTATACGACACGACTCCAGATTTCATTCAAGTCAAGGAAGATTTTTACGTTCTGTTTTAGATGAAAGAGAATAACTACTGGACTCTATTTCGTATTATAGATAGGCTAAGCTAAAAAGGGCTTGATTGATATTATATTACCCAATTAATTTGGAAAATATCATATTCATTTCGTTCGTATGAGCAGAAAAAATAGGAGGAATCAAAAGAGTTCTGTACCATGAACTTTGTACCGCGTACATCACTTAGATGAACCCAGGAAAGTAACGTAAGCAAGAATGAAGAAATAGAATAAATTAAATAGAAAAGAAAATACGAAATTAATAAATGAAAAAGGATCGGATTTGATTTGTACTGTGTTTGAAATGCATTCTGTTTATTCTTAGCCTTCAACTACTCTTTTTGATCTATATATCAACTACTCTTTTTGATCTATATATGAAGACTTTACATTTTTTGTTTGAATGAGAGAAAGCACAGTATACACAAACAAGAAAGAAAAAAGAAAGGAAAGCAAAATCTCACTTTGTTCTTTACCATAACCATACATATATTTTTTACCCATCTCTAAAAATGGGTGTATATATCTATATACCTAGATGAATAAATATGGATCATACTCTAGACTATTAACGAATATGTATCCGAATCCCGATCCATCTCAATTAATTTAGATGAATATTTATCCGATACATTTTTTCTGTTGTGTCAGGAACCAGATTTGAACTGGTGACACGAGGATTTTCAGTCCTCTGCTCTACCAACTGAGCTATCCCGACCATTTCTTATGCATCATACTAGTAGAGTACTTGTACTTATGTCAATTAAAGTAACTAAAATAAAAAAAGAGTATAAAATATGACTTAGTAAATGTAAGGATAATGATATGAATTATCAATGATTTAATAATAGAGATTCCTTGCCTATATATATATGTTCATTTGTATGGTATAAAATCCAAAGATTTATGTTTGGTTAGATTCATTTGTGAAAGAGTAAAATGAATGAGAAAGATAATGAATTTTGTTTGAACCATTGATTAAAAAAATAGGATAAAGACTTAGCTTAGTAAGTAAAATGGGCTTTTTTTTGGGGATAGAGGGACTTGAACCCTCACGATTTCTAAAGTCGACGGATTTTCCTCTTACTATAAATTTCATTGTTGCCGGTATTGACCGACATGTAGAATGGGACTCTCTCTTTATTCTCGTCCGATTAATCAGTTTTTCAAACGATCTACCTAACTTTGGAATGAATGATTTGATTACTTAATATTCGATTCTTCCTTCAACTTCCATTGGAATGCATTTCTGCAATTTTTCAGAATTTCCTATTTCATAATCATTCATTATTTCCTAATAAACATTAATAATATAAATATATTATATGATATGGATTCGGGTCGTGATTAATCGTTTGATATGTAAGTATGTATACGTACGTATTAGGTATATACGGCCATCCTTTCTGTAATTTCGATAAAGGGATTCCAGTTACCAACGCAACGTAGTCAACTCTATTCGTTAGAACAGCTTCCATCGAGTCTCTGCACCTATCCTTTTTTATTCTAGTTTTATAAACCCTTGTTTTCTCAAAATATAAGGATTTGGCTCAGGATTGCCCATTTTTAATTCCAGGGTTTCTCTGAATTTGGAAGTTAACACTTAGCAGGTTTCCATACCAAGGCTCAATCCAATCAAGTCCGTAGCGTCTACCAATTTCGCCATATCCCCTTTCCTTTTTCTTTTAGACCGAGATCCATTTGTAATTTCATCCATCTCTTTCATTTATTTATTTATTTGGAAACCATTGAATTTAATTTATTAGATAATGATTCCTATATCGAAAAGTAGATGTTGCTATTTTATTTTTTTGACCATCCTCTATCAGTTCATCTTTATTGGATAAACCTTATTTATTTCAATCAGAAATAATTCTATCATTGATGTATTTGCAATTCAATATGAATAAATATATCCGACATATATTTTCTCTCCCTCTTTCATTTTTAAAGTGTTATTTATAATACTGTAACGTTCGATATTCATTCTTTTTTTTTCTTGCTATCTACTCTTTTTCCAAATGAAACCAGAATAATGTCTTATTCGAATTTCGATTGTATCTTTATCCTTATCTTATTCTTTTATTAGGACTGATCCGCTATAATTTAATTAGCATAATTTCCTATAACTGCTTTAGTTAAGCTTTAAGAAAAATTAGATTTTTTCTAATCAGAATTTCCAATTTCATTTGATATGATCATATATATATATTTTCATTAATGAAATATAATGCTATTATATTCTTAACTTAACTATTCTTAAATATTCTAAGTATTAGAATATTTTTTTATTCAAAAAAAAAAATGAGATAAATCTAAATAAAATAGAAATAGAATGTATATTTTAATGTATATTTATAATAATATTCATTATAGAATTTTATAGTCTAATTCTAATTTTAGATAATTATAATTTAATGTATAATTAGTGTATAGTCAAATTTTATTCTAAATTTATTTATTCGAAATTGAGAATAGAAAATTTCTATAATGATAGAATGCAAATTCGAATTTCTTCTAATTATTTTTAGATTTTAGAATAGAATATATTCTATGTATATACTATTATTATACTATATATACTATATATAGTATTATATATATACTATTATTTTATTATATATATATAATATACATAATTCTAGTATAGAATATATATTCATAATATATGTTATATTATTTTTATTTTATTTATAGTTTAGAACTTGTAACTATGGAACTATAAACTATATAGTTATCGTTTTCGTGGAGTTCATATGAAATTAATAGCTAAGATTAATATAATAGCAAAGATCCGACATTTTTCTGTATTCCTATACACTATTAGTAAGACTATTTCTGTTATATGAGCCTGCTTAGCTCAGAGGTTAGAGCATCGCATTTGTAATGCGATGGTCATCGGTTCGACTCCGATAGCCGGCTTTTTCTCTATCAATTTTTCTATGATTGATAATCTCTCCTCTCCTTTTCTCCAAATGAAATGCTGGATCGCTGATCTATTATGTCGTGGTAACTTACAACTATTAATAAATCAACTAGTAATAAATCAACTATTAATAAATAATGGATTAGAACAATTAGATCTCTACCGAACAAATCATAAAACAGAGCCTCAACTTACTATCCTTATCTTATATATACATATATATATATATAAAATATATATAGACAAAAAATATATACAAAAAATACAGATATTGATAGAATCTATTTTTTTAGTTGTAGTACTTTAGTGGATTTTGCTTTGTTTATCCTTTAGTTCAGTTTTAATTACGATTTTTTGTGTAAAATGAAATTTCAATAAAATAAAAAAGGAGTCTTTATGTCTCGTTACCGAGGACCTCGTTTCAAAAAAATACGCCGTCTGGGAGCTTTACCAGGACTAACTAGTAAAAGACCTAGATCCGGAAGTGATCTTAAAAACCAATTGCGTTCTGGTAAAAGATCGCAATATCGTATTCGTCTAGAAGAAAAACAGAAATTGCGTTTTCATTATGGTCTGACAGAACGACAATTACTTAGATATGTACATATCGCTGGAAAAGCCAAAGGGTCAACAGGTCAGGTTTTACTACAACTACTTGAAATGCGTTTGGATAACATCCTTTTTCGATTGGGTATGGCTGCGACCATTCCTGGAGCCAGGCAATTAGTTAACCATAGACATATTTTAGTTAATGGTCGTATAGTGGATATACCAAGTTATCGTTGCAAACCCCGAGATATTATTACTACGAAGGATAACCAAAAATCAAAAGGTCTAATTCAAAATTCTATTGCTTCATCTGCCCACGAGGAATTGCCAAAACATTTGACTATTGACTCATTCCAATATAAAGGAGTAGTAAATCAAATAATAGATAGTAAATGGATCGGTTTGAAAATAAACGAGTTGTTAGTCGTAGAATATTATTCTCGTCAGACTTGAACCTAACGAAAATAAGAAAGATAGGTTCATAGAATTTGGAACCCTTTTCACGAAACTAAATAGATCTAAGGGCCTTAATCCGCATTTTTATCATTCACATATCACAAATGGATCAACAGTAGGATTTTTTATTTTTTGCTCTTTCGGATATTTGTATTTTACGTACCACAGTAATTAGGAATAGAGAATTTATATCAAATAAGAGAAGAGTCTTATTGCTGGAATAATGGTATGAATTGTTATTTGATTTGATATATAGTGGTCGATAACGTTGTTTAATTAACAGAACCGGAAAGAGAGGGATTCGAACCCTCGGTAAACAAAAGCCTACATAGCAGTTCCAATGCTACGCCTTCAACCACTCGGCCATCTCTCCTACATAATCTTATTATTGGCTAGAAACTGAATGAATAGCGAGTTATTCATATTACTGCCATACAGGTACGACTGATCACAGGTTCCATAGGAAAAATTCCTTTCCAATTTCATATTTCTCAACAACAACTTCTCTCATCAGCTACCCCACGGATATATTCCAAATTCGTGAATGATTTTTCTATTTCGATTGTATAGCGTGACGTATACACGTTATGCAAACAGAATGTACGGTTACTCTACTCTATTTTATCATGGATTGATTATTCTATTCTTTTTTCTCTTTGGATCATAACCAAATTAAAACTTCTCGAGTTATCAGAATCCCTAGTAAACTAAAGTTCTTAGTTATTCAACTTAGATGAAATAGTAATAGTTCTGCTCATTGGTATACTCAAAAATTGGAATGAGATCCAATCTGATTCAAATATTTCATATCTCTCGTTGTCCAAATAAAAAGGTGGGCAATTTGAGCAGAAAGCCCATATCGAGCTATTTATTAGAATAAAATTATTCGGTTTTTATGTTATTTTGTACTGTAAAATTCCTTTGTTTGTGGGATTATTTTCCCCGAGGGGAATGAAAAGAATTATAGAATATAGAATGGATTGCTAATTATGCCTAGATCTCGTATAAATGGAAATTTTATTGATAAGACCTCTTCCATTGTAGCCAATATCTTATTACGAATAATTCCGACAACTTCAGGAGAAAAAAAGGCATTTACCTATTACAGAGATGGTGCGATTTGATTCTTTTTTCTTATTTTTTTAGCCCGCACCTCAGTCTTACGAGAGAGAGAGGCGGTTCGGGATAAAAAGAACCAAATTATTGAAATAAACCTACGCTTGGTGAAGGTGAAGTTTGGAGATAGAACAATTCCTTCTGTCGTGTATCCTCGATTGATGCAGCCTCAGATGCTTCAATTGTCGATTTTAGTATTGAGCGAAAGGTTACACCTATAGGTTCTGTATTGCAGGTCAATCCTACTTCACTAGTACCAATAGGCAGCATAGGGGGAAAAAGCACTACACCTAGGAATAGGAATCAACAACACAAAAACTTTGTTATATTTGTTATAAATTACCCTTTTCCTTATCGGTATCGGGACTAACAAAAATGGTTGGGACAACAAACATCCATCTCGTTCGTACTTTGGATACCCGTATAACCATCAAAGATCGTTGAAGTGACTAATTCCTGGAAATAGGAGGCGTTGAGGACAAAGAAATTGTTGGAGATACCATTTCTATCTAGCACTAATATGATTGGTGTTAAGAAAAAACCTCTTGCGGGAAGGCTAGCTAGAGATTTCTTGTAAAAATACTAGCTCCTTTCAGTTCATAATGAGATGAGAATAGTTCCATTTTTATTCTATGGATTATTCCCCTTAGTACTATGCACAGAAGGGAGGAGCCGTATGAGATGAAAATCTCATGTACGGTTCTGGAACGGAGATTTTTTGAATAGAATGAACGACCGTAACGGATGTTGGCTCAATCCGAAGGAAATTATGCGGAAGCTTTACAGAATTATTATGAAGCTACGCGACCAGAAATTGATCCCTATGATCGAAGTTATATACTCTATAACATAGGCCTTATACACACAAGCAATGGAGAACATACAAAAGCTTTGGAATATTATTTCCGTGCACTAGAACGAAACCCATTCTTACCACAAGCTTTTAATAATATGGCCGTGATCTGTCATTACGTGCGACTATCTCCACTATAGAACGAAGGAAAAAAGATAAAATTGGCTAGTAAATAAATAGGCTTTCTACATATGCATCGTCCAAAGCAACGATTTTTATCAGCTGTAGCAAGGAAAGAGACTTCACGAGAACCAAAATAGGAATAAAAAAAAGTACGGCCTATATACTATACTCTATGGATAAAGGATCAAATTGATAGAGAAAGCACCGTAAAGATCAATTAGCGAGCTATTGGGTCGATACAGTTAAGAACTGCTTACTTATGTCATGATTATGGGACAAAAGTTAGGAATCAACTTATGTAATAGAGTCGATCCCCTAAGGTATTGAGCAGCGGTGTAGCATCAGATCCCAAAGATAGTAAGTTCTTTTTTCTTATGGAGAAAAGTCTTTTTCAAAGATTCTATATGAATTTCATATATGAAACCGAGATAGTTACCTTTCAGAAAATTCTAACAATATAGGGGATATTTATGCTTCATTCTTCTGAAGGTGGGAGAAAAGATCAAACTTATTATTGATCAAAATTAGGGTTTGAAACTTATGTAATAAACTTCTTTTGGTTAACCCAAGAAAAAATGGGATAGATTTATGAAAAATCTAATTCAGTTAGCATAGGGTAGATTAAGATAGGACACAAAAAGAATGAATTTATGAGCCGTATGAGGTAGGAAACTCTCAAGTACGGTTCTAAGGGAAGGAACCGCCTATTCCGACCGGGGAGAGCAAGCCATTTTACAGGGTGATTCTGAAATTGCGGAGGCTTGGTCCGATCAAGCTGCTGAGTATTGGAAACAAGCTATAGCGCTTACTCCAGGTAATTATATTGAAGCACATAATTGGTTGAAGATCACGAAGCGCTTCGAATTCGAATAAGACCATTCTCTTTTTTAATGAATTAAAATAGGTTTGGTTCTTTGATCCATCAATCAAATAAAATGGATCGTTCCTATGAAAAGATCTAATCAATAATTTCATTATA